AGAATCAAAGTAGATTTACCAATGAATCGCGAAATGCTATGGTTCTTAACTATTTTATTTTTTTTTTTTTATTTAGTAAGAAGTCATTCGCCGGATCATGCACGTTTTTCTAGTTATAACGAAAAAAGTGCAGTTGGTTGGATCCAATCTATTCTTTGAAATAAACAACTCGCACACACTCCCTTTCCAAAAAAAATTAATACACCTAGCACTACACTTAGATTTATTAGATTTGTTGCTAAAATATCGGTATCAAACCCGAAACTTCCGGCGGATGGCCAGTAAATGAAGCAAAGAAAAGAATCGGTTATATTTTTCATATGATCGCATCTCCTCTTATGGATAGACTAATTTTGTTTCTACGATTCCCAGTTTTTTTTTTTTTTTTTCGTTTTTTTATATTAAATTAAAGTTTATTCTATAATATTTTCATTTCTTACTAATAATTAATATGAATATAATAAGAATTATATTCTATCGATTAGAGAATATAGAATATATTTATTAATATATATTTTTTAATAAATATATTCTATATTTTGAATTGGTTAGTCAATTGAAAGATTCCCCATAAGAATGATACCTCTTAGAAGTAGATACCAGTTCTTATGTCAATTGCAAACTATCTAGTTGTTTTCAATTCTAAATTAAAGAAAGGGGGGGGCGCTCATTGGACTAAATAAAGGGACGGAAGAAGGCGAATCAGTATGTTAATGCGAATGAAGAATAAATTGTAGGAGTTAAATAGGAATAGAATATATATATAGAATCTATATATTTATATATGTATAAAAGCAATAGCAGCAATCAAAGTCCACGGAAAAAAGAATATGTATTTTTCTTTTTCTATTTTTTTTTAAGATTAAACAAAAGGATTGGCAAATAAAAGCGCTAATGCTACAACCAGCCCATAAATAGTTAAAGCTTCCATAAAAGCCAGACTAAGTAATAAAGTACCCCTTATTTTGTCCTCTGCTTCCGGTTGTCGCGCAATCCCTTCTACAGCTTGTCCTGCAGCTGTACCTTGACCAACTCCAGGTCCAATAGAAGCAAGCCCGACGGCCAACCCAGCAGCGATAACAGAAGCAGCAGAAATCAGTGGATCCATGATAAGTTTCTCCTATTCCAAATAAAATAAAGAAATAGTTAATAATATAATCAACCAAGAAATTATGACTTAATTATTTCATTCTTCATTTATCTAGTCGAAGTTTAATTCATGAATAATTTTTATTGAATTATCCAAATAACTTCGATATTCATTTTTTTCGTTTCTACCCATGTAGTTTTTTGTGAATACATACCATTTTTGATCACAATTCCAAGAGATGGAATGGAAGGACTCTTTTTTTCGAATCCCCACCTAAATTTAGATAGATAGTCATATATAACTAATGAATATCTACTATGACATATACATGTGTTTGTTTGATACCGTAAACCAATTAGTTATACCTTAGATTCAATAGGATTCGAGAATCATTCTTGGAAACCCCTAAAAAACTAAGAGTTGTCTTATAATGATTAGATTCTATATACACCGACCCCCTCACCCTATATTTTTGTCCTTTCTTTATATTCATTATTATCCCATATAGATCGAATTAATCTAAATCAATTCGAAAGACCAAATTATTACTATGGAAATATTTGAATTTAAGTGATCTAAATGTGATTTTATATATAATCTAAATATATATATTATTTAGGAAAATCAAATAAACTTTGGTCAATCATTAAATGTGAATGAATGAAACGGAAATATTTTCTAGTTCGATAGAACATCTTTTTTTTTTTGAATCACATGTTGTAAACAACGTAGATATCATCCGAAATTATAGTTCCCAATCTACTATTTCTAATAATAATGAAATAGAATATACTAATCAATTTTGACATCTAATAAGAATTTGAATTAATTAATATACTAATAAAAAGGTTGAATATGTTTATAGTTCTAATTGAATGAACAAAATGGAGTAAAATACAAATGGGTCAAAAAAAGACTATTTGGATAACTAATCAATGATGCCCTTCCATGGATTCACCTATATAAGCCGCAGCTAAGGTAGCAAAAATAAGAGCTTGAATACCGCTTGTAAATAATCCCAGAAACATAACAGGTATAGGAACTACTAAAGGTACTAACGAAACAAGAACAACAACTACTAATTCATCCGCTAATATATTTCCGAAAAGTCGAAAACTAAGTGATAAGGGTTTTGTGAAATCTTCTAAGATGTTAATCGGTAAAAGGATTGGAGTTGGTTGGATGTATTTACCAAAATAAGCCAATCCTTTTTTTGAAATACCCGCATAGAAATAGGCTACTGACGTAAGTAAAGCTAATGCAACAGTAGTATTTATATCATTTGTGGGTGCAGCTAATTCTCCATGAGGTAACTTTATAATTTTCCAAGGCAAAAGAGCCCCTGACCAATTCGAAACAAAAATAAATAGAAACAAAGTTCCAATAAACGGAACCCACGGACCATATTCTTCTCCAATCTGAGTTTTGCTCACGTCTCGGATGAATTCAAGGACATATTCAAAGAAATTCTGACCGGACGTTGGAATAGTTTGAGGATTTCTAACAACTAGAATGGTAGAAATTAATAAGATAGCAATTACAACCCAAGAGGTAATAAGTACTTGAGCATGCACTTGAAAATCCCCTATTTGCCAATAGAAATGTTGACCTACTTCGACAGCAGATATATCATAGAATCTGTTTAATGTGTTGATGTAACATAATAGAACATTCATATTGCCCTCTAAAAATATAGATATATAACTTGAAAGGGAATTATTTTGATTCAACCATTTCCTTATTTGACTTTCATTTCCTTTTCTATTTTGAATACCTACTAATCACAAAATATTTATTTTTGCACAATTTTGTAATGCTATAATAACCGATTCCATAAATCTACGACCGCCCAACCAAATCTAAAAATTTATTTATCTTATTATTAATCAAAAATTTCGTATATAGCTAGAACGACCCTCACAAATTGCAAAAACTAATTTGTTAAGAATTAATCGGATTGAAGCTATAGCATCATCATTAGCTGGAATCGAAATATCTGCTAGATCTGGGTCACAATTTGTATCGATTAAACAAATCGTTGGAATTCCCAAAGTGATACATTCTCGAAGAGCCGTATATTCTTCTTGCTGATCAACGATTATTACAATATCGGGTAACCCCGTCATATATTTTATGCCACCCAGATATGTTTCCAAATGAGATAATTGTCTCTTGAACATAGCGGCATCTCTTTTTGGAAGAGAGTTCAGTTTCCCTGTCTTTTGCTCCGTTCTCAAGTCCCTGAACTTACGAAGTCTCGTTTCTGTAGTATACCAATTCGTTAACATACCTCCGAGCCATTTTTTATTAACATAATGACATCGAGCTCTTATTGCAGCCCGTGTTACTGAATCGGCTGCTTTTTTTTTTGTACCAACAATTAAGAATTGTTTTCCTATGCTTGCTGCATCAAAAACCAAATCACAAGCTTCTGATAAAAAACGAGCAGTTCGAGTAAGATTTGTAATATGAATACCTTTACGCTTTGCCGATATAAAAGGTGCCATTCGAGGATTCCATTTCCGAGTATCATGGCCGAAATGAACTCCAGCTTCCATCATCTCTTCAAAAGTTATGTTCCAATATCTTTTTGTCATTTATCCCCACACGTTTTTTTTTTCGTGAAAAAAATGAGACCAGGTATCCTGAAATAGCAATAAATAATTGTTCCGATGGAACCTTCTCTTTATATAGACGATTGGCCATTAATATCTAATCAGGTCATTCATTTTTTTCTAGTTATTATACTTTATTACCAAATCAAATGACTGCATTTAAAGGGATGAATTGAATGCTTCCTAAAAGCGCATTCAATCCTATATTTCTAATGTATCAGAGAAAATTATTGGATTCTTTTCATTTCAAATAATTTTCTGTGATGGAACAAAAGATTTCGAATTTCTACTTCGAATAATTTTTTTTTTTTCAAGGTAATTTTGTTATATTGCCTTGACCGTGAACGGTGCATTATTCTTTTGCATCCGGTACCAACGGGTATCATTCCCCCTAAAACAACATTCTCTTTAAGACCTTTCAACCAATCAATACGACCCCGAAGAGCGGCTTTTGCTAAAACTCTAGCAGTTTCTTGAAAACTCGCTTCGGATATGAAACTTTGAGTATTTAGAGATGTTTTTGTTATTCCCAATAATAAAGCTCGGTAACAAATTGCTTCTTCCAAGGCACGCCCAGTTCGTTCTGCTCGCAATAATGCAATGAATTCACCAGGTAAAAATACATTAGACATTCCATCTTCTGAAACCAAGACTTTGGATGTTATTTGACGCACAATAATTTCGATATGTCTATCATGGATGTGTACTCCCTGGGATCGATAAACCTTTTGGATTTTATTAACCAAAGAAATACGACTTTGCGCTATAGTTAGCTCAGCACCAATCAAGAATCCCCAAGGAATGCCGAGAATTCTTGTTATACACTCATTCCAAGCATCAATTCTATTTTCGAGATTCATCGATATTGAATCAATCGAACGTATTTCTAATATCTGTTCCACTTTTGGAAGACCTTGTGTTATATCACCGGATCTCGATTTTTCATATATGAATGTAACTAAAATATCTCCTTGATAAAAGATTTCTCCATAATGGCCATGAATGGTTGCTCCTGGAGTCGCCAAATATGGGTTAGCCGATCTTATTATTACAGAATCCATTTGAACAGTTATAACTTGACCCGATTTTAGTTTTAGATGTGGTCCATTTTTCATTTTAGCTATACATATATTTTCACAAATAAATTGCCCAAGATTAATTATTGTAAACGTTTTTTCACAATAATAATGATGGAGAAAATACCAATTCAAATGGAATGGATTCAAAACGATATTACTGTCTAGATCGGGTTTAAAAATTTTATCATTTTCGTCCATTAAATAATATTTAATTAC